ACGCGGGTCTTACCAAAAAGGGATTGGGTTATTTCGGGAAATATATTCAACCAACCCCAATCCTTTTACCCATTAACATCTTAGAAGATTTCACAAAGCCTTTATCACTTAGTTTTCGACTTTTCGGAAATATATTAGCTGATGAATTAGTAGTTGTTGTTCTTGTTTCTTTAGTACCTTTAGTGGTTCCTATACCTGTCATGTTCCTTGGATTATTTACAAGTGGTATTCAAGCTCTGATTTTTGCAACTTTAGCCGCGGCTTATATAGGGGAATCCATGGAGGGCCATCATTGACTAGTTTTTGAAAGATTCTTTTTTAGCTTATCCCAAGGTAATGTATGCGTGGCTCAAAAAAAATCTAATCTAATTAGGAAATCTAAATATACAACTCACTATATACAATCTAGAGTAATAGCCAAAGATATTAGAGTAGAGAGTTGTAAAAAAAAAGGGGGAAAGAGATCTAAAAGATCTTTTTCCTAAAATTATTGGTTGATCCACTTATATTATACCATTCTCTCCTGAATAGATATTCATTTTATATTGCTGGTCGGCCAATCCTAATATTTCCTATTCGGAATCAGAATTTGAATAAGAATTCTTGTGGTTTACGAAGTGTGAGTAAAAAAAGAGGGGTGCTCTATAGAAGGATTCCCCTTTCAGTTGATTTTCTTCAGCGATTGACCAAAATAAAATTTTCAGAAATAATAAATTGCGTAAACTTAGATCAATCAAATAATGATATTTATATCCACTGATTCGGCCTAAGCAATTTGTCTATTTAGATTGTATCCATGCGGGAGAATGATAAAGAAAGGGGAAGAAGTATTTACAAACAAAAAAGGGATTCATAAAAAATAGGGTGATTCGGATCGTAGAGGGAGGTTTTACTAGGTATATTATATGTAAAAAAGTGCTATGCTATAAGTCAACTTGTTTTTCGACGCATAATTCTCGAATTCGATTGAATTTAAGATGAATGAAGAGTTGGTTTACGTTATGGAAGAAAGACGTGTATAGGTGATTGATATTAAATATTGACTAGTTATATATGAACTAAAGAGATATTCAATTTGCCCTACTACTAGAAATTTGATGGCTATTCCAATAGAAGTCTTTCCGTATCCTCTGGGACTGGGAGTTCAATGAATAAACAGATGAAATCAATAAAAAAAATCGAAGAATTCAAAGAATGGTTCGGAACAAAGAAACGGACGGACGAAAGTCGTACAGATTCGCAAAGATTTTGTCGATAGGAACTAAAAAAGAGATATCGAAGTAAAGTAGTTTTGATCCTTGAATAAGATTATTACTTCAATTTGAAGTTTGTAGTGACTTCGACTGGATGAATTGTAGCGATGTAATATTAAGTTAGAATTCATCGGCTGACTGTATCATTAACCGTTTTTTTTTGTATGAGGAACTTATCATGAATCCACTGATTTCTGCCGCTTCCGTTATTGCTGCTGGATTGGCTGTAGGGCTTGCTTCTATTGGACCTGGAGTTGGTCAAGGTACTGCTGCGGGCCAAGCTGTAGAAGGTATCGCGAGACAGCCTGAGGCGGAGGGAAAAATACGAGGTACTTTATTGCTTAGTCTAGCTTTTATGGAAGCTTTAACAATTTATGGCCTGGTTGTAGCATTAGCACTTTTATTTGCGAATCCTTTTGTTTAATCTTATAAATTCGAAAAAGCAATAACCCACGGGAAGGGCTGATTTGTGGATGAGGAATTAGCATACTCACTCGCTTTCATCCTTTCCGTTCGTAGTCTAAGGAACCCCCTTTTATATTTTTTAGGAAGGGTTTAAATAAATAAATAAAGAAGGGGGTAATTCACCATTTCTAAATCGAATCTTTTTTGGCTCGATTTAGAAATAGTAAAATATATATATATATCGAATATATCAAAGGGGGGGGGGCAGGGCGATACAAAAAGAACTCTGTTCTTTTTTTTTAGTCTATCTATAAGAGGAGATCATATGAAAAATGTAACCGATTCTTTCGTTTCTTTAGGCCACTGGCCATCCGCCGGGAGTTTCGGGTTTAATACCGATATTTTAGCAACAAATCTAATAAATCTAAGTGTAGTGCTTGGGGTATTGGTTTTTTTTGGAAAGGGAGTGTGTGCGAGTTGTTTATTTCAAGAATAGGCTGGATCCAACCAGCTGTACTTTTTATGTTATAACTAGGAAAAGTAGGTACATTATCTCACGAATGACTTCTGAATAAAGAAATCATATGCAAGAACCATAGCATTTCGTTATTCGTTGGTAAATCCGCTTTGATTCTCTATCAACCAAAAATGTGGGACCATTAACTATGGTTAAAGCTAAATCATTTGAAGTCCAGACGCAGCATGGTACTCTTTCTACCACAATATGAATATTAATATAGAGATGCTTTCAAAATGAATAATTTATCTATATAAGAACACTCATATGGATAAAATGATTTGAACCGCTTATTACAAAAATTGGGATTAAACCCCCTTTTATC